ATTTGCGACAGGTACAAATAGAAATAAATTGATAAAATATTCCTGAAAAAAAATTCTGTTAGTTCCACTTATGGAGTCTTGTTCTTGTTATAGAATATCAAAATGGATCCAATTTCTACCTATTATTATGATATTACGATCCAATGGGGTACCAAAAAAAGGAAATGGGTTCGAAATTCGATCTCCTCTCTATGAATGAGATAAAGACAGAATAATCAGAAGTAGTATAGAGTTTCCTTTTTTTTAACACACTCAATTTCATGTTCAAAAAAGAATTCGCGGATTCTTTTTGGTAGTCAGTGGAATTTATAGAATATGATTGAATTGCGTAATATAAATATAAAATATAATAAGAATAGTATTTATTGTATTTATTTTATTAAGTACATGCTGATACGGCTATCCATTTTATCCATATATCACATCTTTTATTGTAATTTCACTTGGGACAACATGAGTCACACTCCATAAAAATTTGTATTTTCTATTCAATATATTCAATGAAAAATTGAAACAGGAGGATTCTCTATAGGGATATGTACATAAGAGAGAGATCAGGTTTGGTATCTGGGTAACAATTTCTGTTCTGGGGTTTACATATACACATATATGTTATTATAATTGAAATTGAAAAGGATTTATTATTGAAAAAAAAAATGAATACTGATTAGTCATAAATTAGTCATAAATCAATTTGATTTTCTTTTGCCATTCAATGAAACAAAATTTCATTGGAGATAAAAATGGAGGAATCGTTCGCTAATTCAAAGTAAATTGTTAATGGTTCCAATTTGTCCTGAATTTTGCAGTCTGTGACCAGAAATCCATTTTTTCTACTCTCAATAGAAAAGAGAAGGGATTTTTTTAAGCGATGTATATTTTAAGATACAATCAATCGAAGAGAAGAATCTAAACTAGATCCAATAAAAAACAGGAATTTCTTTTTTGAAAAGGATAGGTACAATGGTATTCAAGATAAAAAAAGGAGTGAGTAATAGAATTAAGATAATATTTTTATCCATTTTGGACCGAATTTGGCGGCATGGCCAAGTGGTAAGGCGGGGGACTGCAAATCCTTTATCCCCAGTTCAAATCCGGGTGTCGCCTGATCAACAAAAGATTTTGTATTTCTTTCCTATCTTGTGCCGATCTAATTCGACGAATTATTGCTTCGCAAGAAGCAGAGGCAAAGGACTAAGTGGGCGTGTCAATACTCGATTTTGATAACCCATGGCGTAGGTTTTCTAAAAGACTGTCATTTTTTTTTCTCCAAATTTAGGTGTAGCCCAAATCGGTATCAATAGGGATGAAGCAACTCTCACTTATTAATTTAATGATTGACTCTCACCATTTATTTGATTCAATTGAAAAATCAAATAAATGGTGAGAGTCAATTCCGGGATTCAGAACTAAGGTCGGAAATCTCGGTATCCAAAGGTTCCTAAGGGACACTCTGTTTTTGCTACTAGAATTGAAGAAGAGATTATACGAAAGACTATAATAACAAGATCTCTTATATTAAAAGAGTAAAGGTTAAAATTGAAAAAAAAAAGAATGTATTAATTAATAGTGGTGGTGGGTTCTCCTGATTCTTTCACAGAAAGAAAGACAGTAAGCTTAGATCAAATAGGAAATAGAGGTATCTGATAGATAGTTATCTATCGTGATGGTATATTTTTATGCTTTTTGCTTAGTAAGGAAAGGCATTAATATCAAAACAAACAATAGGTCTTACTATTCTTACATGCTCCATATAGAAGCATTCCTTTGATATTTCCAAGGAAAAGGCGTGTGTATCATCGTATTTGTACTAAATGCTTCCTGATTTTACCAGAAACCCTAAAATATAGAAACTTGTTACGAGTGTATTCATTGAATTGGTTCATCAATAAATAGTCTTACCTATTTTGACTCTGCGCCATTGATTCCGCTATGATTATTAATCAATAATAGAATAATTCCTTCATAGAAATAGAGGACATAATTCACATGGATATAGTAAGTCTTGCTTGGGCTGCTTTAATGGTAGTCTTTACATTTTCCCTTTCACTTGTAGTATGGGGAAGGGGTGGACTCTAGGGCTGGGCACTACTAATTGCTCAATCGAATCGTATCAATTCTTTATTGATCATTTTGCGAAGCCCTAAAAAAAGAAAAATGTCTTCCAAATTGTACTGGAATACAGTAATGAATGATTACCATGCATGATAGGCGATTTTTTCCAACCTAATTTTTCCTAAATATTCTATTTTAGTGAATCAGCTCTTATCATAATTATGGATATTACAATAAGAAAAACTAATACTATTTTTTTTTCTTTATTTATTTCCCTTTTTCTTTTACCTTTCTAAAAGAAAGTCGTTCTGCTATTACGACAATACATATTTTCTTTCTATCGGAAACGAAGCGATTAGTGATTGGCCAAAGAGATCCGACACATAATAAAATTAGATCTTTCTTCTGTTGAGCGATCCACATATCACACATTTAACATTTGTTTTAGACTACTAGAAAAGTTTTTATGCTTTTTTTGATTCATCTCATGTTTAAGCATGAAAAATGGACAGGGTCTGCTCTACTCCTTTTACAAATCCGAAGAAGTTACTGTATAACTTAACTCCGCGGATCATCCGTTAATTGTTCAATCAATGACTTCTTGAGATGGGAAATCAAACTAAAAGAAATAGAGTGCTATCTATATGTACATCTAATATATGTACATACATATTGTAATTTGATCTATATATAATAATAATAAAAACAATACTATAGCTGGTGTGGTAGAAAGAACTATATATATAGTTCTTTCTACCACACCAGCTTAGATACTTACTACGATACTTCTGATTCCAGCCTAATCATTTCATTTAAGATTTAGAGTTTGAATCCCTTTCTTTCATTTCTTGAATCATCGATAAGAACTAATAATAATTCAAGTTTCATTCAAATTAATCATTTTGGCTGACTGTTTTTACATAGATGATAAGTAAAAAAGCAGTAGGAACTAGAATGAACAGTGCAGTAGCAATAAGTGCGAGAATATTGACTTCCATAATCTAATCTTCTTTTGTTTCGCAATAACTCGGGATCTAATCCCATAGAGATGATAAATTTGACTCCTGCAAATTCAACGGGATTAATTGCATCCCGATGATACTGAATCAGATCAATATTATGAATAACAATTTCTGATCTATCAAATCAATTCATCGTCGAAAATTCAATAATATAGTAAATAATATAGTAGTAGTATAACATAGAAAGGAAAGATCTTTTATCATACTAAATCAAAAATGATATTTTTGATTTGATCAGAAATACATATCAATCATTAGATTTTCATACCCTTTTTCCACTTTTTCTTTTCTATAACATAACCTATTAGCTATCTTCTTTATACAACTTCCCTACTTAATACATACATATACATAGAATTATGTACATAAAATTATGAGGTATCATATGACTGGTATTGTCTGGGTCATACACAGATACAAACAGTATAAGTGAGATGGAAAAATAAAGGATTTAGTATAAAAAATCAAATATTCGAACAAAAAATACTGAATATAGCAATACTACCGATTGTACCAATCGACATATGTCTCTCCCTTATCAATCAGTACTAGGGAAAGAACTAGGAAAAGAAATGGAAATTCCTATATTTATCTGATGATAAATGCGAAACAAAAGAAAAAAAATTCCCCTCCCCGCACCGGGGATTCGATTCGGCTCCCCCTCTTCCCTTTCGCGAAAAATAGAGAAATGAATTGAGAAATTCATCGGATCCTAGTTCGGGACTGACGGGGCTCGAACCCGCAGCTTCCGCCTTGACAGGGCGGTGCTCTGACCAATTGAACTACAATCCCAGCAAGGTGTATAGCATACATATTCTTATGGTTTCATAAGAATTGTCATGTTGTAACGTAACAGATACACGAATGATATAGTGATATCATATCCACATAAACACGGGCTTTAGCGAGAGTGCCGCGGATTATTAGTAACTAGTGATTCTTTTTTTTTATTGTTAAAAGTGGATAATCAACCTTTCAATGAGATGAGAAAAAAATATAAATAGAGCAAAAAATTGACCCTTTTCCTTCATTTCTGCAGATCAAGCATTTCTTTTCTGTAGGACAAATTGGTTATATTATACTCATGGAGCGGTGATTTTTTGGGCCGAGCTGGATTTGAACCAGCGTAGACATGTCGCCAACGAATTTACAGTCCGTCCCCATTAACCGCTCGGGCATCGACCCAGGAAGAATTCATTCTAGGCTTATTGATAATCCATGATCAACTTCCTTTTGTAGTACCCTACCCCCAGGGGAAGTCGAATCCCCGTTGCCTCCTTGAAAGAGAGATGTCCTAAACCACTAGACGATGGGGGCATATCCGCCCGACCGTCATCATACTATGATGATAGTATGAACAGTTTTGGGGAATTGTCAATATAATCTAATGGTATGGCTAGATCCGAAGAGTCTTTCTATGTTATGATTCTATAGAATCATAACATTTTTTGGGGGGGTTGATGCTTCATGAATGAAGCATCCCATACTATTCGATATAACGAAAGGAAGTATAGGATTCCTTCAGTTCAGGCAATGGTTAGCCGGACAGAAAAAAGGGGTAGGGGAGGTAAAACCCCATTTAGTTTCATTTCATTTATTTTCTTCCATTTTCACTCATTGCTTCGTTTATCGTTGAGATGCAATATAATATGCCTATCACTATCTCGCACTAAGCCATAAAATGTAAAAACGAGAAAAATTTTACCCACTTTCTAGGTAAATACAAATTTTTTGTCCATTATGAGTCTACTGCATATATGTATATATGTAGTAGACTCATAATATAAAATGGCTAATTCATGAATTGAATAGGGCCCTTTTAACTCAGTGGTAGAGTAACGCCATGGTAAGGCGTAAGTCATCGGTTCAAATCCGATAAAGGGCTTTTTCATGAAAATCAAGTCTTAGTCTTCTTTTTTTTTC